ATAGAATAATGATATTGCCATAAATGAAGAAAATAATATTTCCATTTATTAATCAGAATAGGCGTATTATTTGAAGAAAGAATTGATTTTCTTTGATATCTAACATAATGCATAAAAGGATCTTTATGCATAAAAGGATCTTTGCATAACTCCAAAATGTCCCGAAATTCATTATGAATAAATACTTTGACAAGATTTTTGATTTTTATAAAAAAAAAGACTCGTTGAAAAAAGAATCCAGAAAATGTTGAACGTAAATGAAAAGATTGATTACGAAAAAAAAAAAGATGGATTCGTATTCACATATATGAAAATTATATAGGAACAAGAAAAATCTTGGATTTGTTTTTGAAAAAAACCAATTCTTTGGAAGAATAAACCTATTCCAATTACAATACTCATAGAGAAAGAAACGTAAGAAATGCAAAGAAGAGGCATCCTTCACCCAGTAACGTAGGGTTTGCACCAAGATCTCTAGGTGAATGTGATAGGGTATTAGTACATTTGACACAGAATCTAAATGGGACAATTTGTCCTCTAAAAAAGAAAATATTGAATGAATTGATCGTAAATTACGAAATTGATCTACCTCTTTCCTTTCTAAGGAAAAGAAAAATCGAAAAGAAAATGGAATTTCCACAGTGACTGCAAATGCCTCGGATAGAATTTGCGAATACAAATTCTTGTTGAAAGCAAAAAACCTATTTTGTCTAGAATCAGTATCCACCAAAATAAGCAAAGGATTAAGTTGATACATTCGAATAATTAAACGTTTAACAATTATTGAACTAATTCTTTTGTCATAACCCACATTTTCTAACCAAATAGATCTAATTGATCTCTTTAAAACATGATGAGCAAGTGTATAAATATACCCCTGAAAAAGGAGTGGGTATAGGAAGTTGTGTTGCCAAGATCTATTTAGGTCTAAATATCCTTGAAATTGATCCATTGGAAATTGGATTGGAATCAAAAGAAACAGAAAGGAGTCCATTTATTGATTATGAAACGATATATATAGTGCGATGCAGTCAAAACAAAGCGTTATAGTAAGAAAATACTAGATATCTCGGAGACAGGTAGACTCATCAACAGACTCTCTATCATCTCTTTCAATCTAAATAGTTTATATTTGTTTCTCGGATAACAAAACAAGATGGGTTAGAAATCCTTTATTTTTCAAACCAATCGCTCTTTTGATTTTTGAAAATCAATCTATTTATCAATATGCTGCTTCTTCTACACATTGTTGTACAACCCAGAATAGGACATAACTAATATGTTAGGACTTATTTATTTGATTAATAAAAACGAAAATAGATAAGATACTATAATCATGCACTCAAGTAGAATTCTTCCCCCGTACTGGGCACTAATCTATTTTTAACATCTAATTAGATCGAGTAATCATTCAAATTTAGAACAAAAGCTCGTTGCTCTTTTTCCTTATAAAAACTGAAATTGAAGTCGGAAAACTCTATCCATTTATTCATTCGACCCCATTCTGATTCTGAATTAATTTCATTTTTTCGCACTCCCAAGTTTTCAAACCGAGCCAGTTAAAGTAAAACTGAAACATTCTCAGAATTCTCTATTCATACGACATGCTGTTTTTTCCAGTCATTCCTTTCAGGATCAGTCGTGGTCTTACAAAGTCTACCAAAGGTCTGAATGAATCCCTTACTTCATTAAAGTGTGTAAAAGATGCTAGCCGCACTTAAAAGCCGAGTACTCTACCGTTGAGTTAGCAACCCGAAGAACAAAAAATTAGCAATGTTCGGTTGGATAAAAAACTAAAGAGATAAAATTGAACAACACAATCAAAACATCAAACTAGCAAAAAATCCATCGAAAATTTTCAATTCGGAAATTATTATTAATTTCATAAATTCCGATTTATTTAAGAGTCAAAAAAGAGAATATTTTGCAGATAAAAATAAAAGAAATCAAAAATCTAGTCAAAATATTTTCAAGTAATAAAAAAGCGAGGAAATGGATCCGTTTATCCACGATCGAATTATATTTGCTCAATAGACTCTTGTCAATATATAAAAACGACACGGTAAAAAAAAAGTGTTTAAGAAACAAAAAAAGGGAGGGAGAGGGGGATTTACTAGAAAAAAGTTATAAAACTAAATAAAAATTTCCCCCTTATCTTTTTTTTATTAATTGAATTTCTTACGAAATTTATAAAAAACCCCCGCCCGTTTGAAAATATCAAAAAGAGTTCCTGTAGGTTGAGCACCCTTTTCAAGAAAATAGAAAATAGCAGGAATATTTAAATAGGTTTGACTATTTATAGGATCATAAAAACCCATTTTACACAGATCTTTTCCTTCTCTTCGGGATCGACCATCGATTGCAACAATTCGATAAACAGCTCATTGGGATCGATGTAGACAAACCCTAACTCCCCCCAGAAACGTATACGAAGTTTTCGCCTCTTACGGCTCGAGAAATTGAAGTGATGTCTATATATACAAGGTCAAATAGATCCCTAAAGAAATTAGACTAATAGTAAGGTATTAAGAAATATAAAAAAAATAATATAATATTATTTTTTTTTTTGATATTTTTTAATTTTATATCAATAGAAAAAAAACACACATTTTTCTCCTCATAACTCAAGTTGGATAACTATGAAGTAGCTCAAAAGAAAATTAGAAAAGCCTATATCATTTCATTTTTTGAGTAGTCTCTAATCCATTTTTTTTGTCCCCATTAAAACAAAATAGATTTTGACTCTTCGTTCTTAATCTAGTTGTCGCGACAATAAAAAGGGGGGGATTTTCTTGTTCCAAGATACTTTATCTTTACCGTGAATCATTGGGTTTAGACATTACTTCGGTGACTTAAAATCGTTTGAAAATGGCAGCAACATGCCCCCTTTTATGCTTTTTCTCTCTAAAAATAAAAGATTCATAGAAAAGAGTATCACACGTAAAAAAATCACTATACTTACAAAGTTGTTAAAACTTATTAATTAGCACTAACCCTAGATTCCTTGCCCCTGAGAAAAGAATCAATACTTTCGACTCGAGCTACATCACGTACTATCTTACACTACAATCCAAAAAAACCAAGGTTCTGGTGTAAGAGAACAAAAGATGTCGAGCCAAGAGCACATTTAGAATTAAAATGGCGGATATAAGAATCCACGGACGATCCCGTCTGTCAAGCCGCACGTTGCTTTCTACCACATCGTTTCAAACGAAGTTTTACCATAACATCCCCCCGGGTTTTAACTGGTATGTAATTGATTCAATTATGGAATCACGAATAGTCATTTGTTCGTTCGTTACAGTTATTCCAAAGGAATGCATATTTTTTTTTTCAATTTCGATGAATGACTGCTTTTTTTACGAAGTCGTAGCAAAAATCAAATATTAGGAATTGAAAAATTTTTGTTATTGAATCCGCATTCCATCTTCAGAGAATCAAATACTTATAAAAAAGCAAAAAAATTCATGATTTTCTTTTACGAGTAGTTTAGGCTGACTGAGCGGGTTAAATAACGCTTATTTAAATAAACTAAATATAAATTAGAGGAATCAAATACAAATATAGGATCCATTAATTACTTATTATTCCATACATTTTGATACATTTCAAATTTGATTTTGATATTTTTATCAAATCCTTAAAAATAAGGTTCAAAGAAAATACATAATGGATAACATTTTTTCTTACTAACTTATTCTATTCATTTCATCTGCTTAATTTCATCTAATTTGTATTAAACCAGGTATTGAAATGAGTGTGTTCGATTATTAATCGTTATAATAGTTATATGAGAGGTTAAGGCTTTTCAACTAACTAATTTCTTTTAGCTTAAGTAATAATAATATTAACTACTCTATACTCTATTCTAAGAGTATAGATCGAATGAAGGGAGGAGACGGGGGGGTTCAATCTGTTGTTAATTTGTTTGAAATTTCTTTCAAATTCTTGAAATCTATAGCTCCTATGTTATCCAAATCACAACTTGATTCAGATCCATTTATGAAAATCTTTCATTATTCTCAAAATATCTAAATATCTATATTCTTTCTTTCTAGATATAAAATAGAAAAAAGAATTCCCTGGGACGGAAGGATTCGAACCTCCGAATAGCGGGACCAAAACCCGGTGCCTTACCACTTGGCCACGCCCCATTTGACTTTCTGTTCAATCAATACTAATAAACATTATTATTAGTACTGGTTGGTCGTCAATTCCAATCAAAAAATCGATTGTTCCGAGGATTTTGACACGTAGAGCTGCGAGAGAAAAATGAATTTATTGATCATTAGATAGAATTTAATTAAAATATTGTCTAAAATACGATTTCTTCTATTCTTTTATTTTGAAAACCAAACAGTTTTAAATTGGGTGAGTTTTCAAACTCAAATGTTAGTTTTATTTTTCTGTTTTAACAGATATCCACTAAAACTCAATCAAAATGAAATTTTCAATACAGGAAAAAAATGTTTATTATGCTTAATATCTTTAGTTTGATCTACTTCTGTTTTCACTTCACCCTTTATTTGAATTCAAGTAGTTTTTTAGTAGTCAAATTGCCAGAGGCCTACGCTTTTTTGAATCCTATCGTAGATATTATGCCAGTAATACCCCTTCTGTTTTTTCTATTAGCCTTTGTTTGGCAAGCTGCTGTAAGTTTTCGATAAGATGTTGAGTAATGTACTAGACATTATTTATCCGAGAAAAAAAATGCTAATAATTATTCGATAAACTTTATAATATGAACCCTCGATTCAAACGATTGATAATTGGAATTCTTTTCTCATTCTGATTCTTTTTATAAACTTTGCTTTTGAATTTATTTCATTCTTTGATTTAGTGAACCCCCCTTTTGAGCCCCCTAATAGGGGGTAGTAAAGAATTTTTTTTTTTTTTTTCTTTTTGAGATCAACCCACTTTTATTGCAAATACATTTTTGAGTTCTTTTTCTAGAAACCGCTTTGTTTATTGGTGTCGAAATAGGATATGTGGTAGAAAAA